ATAGTATAATAATTGGTGCCAGGCCTATTGATGTGGCACTTGATAGTAGCAAAAGCATATTAGGAACTTTAATGTATTTTGGTAAATTGGTACTTATATTTTGGTTTGGTGCTATAGTATTAATAATGATGTTTAGATAGAAGAATAGATTTATTAAAGATCCGATAATTAATATAATAATTAATGGTGTGCTGTAGTTGGCAAGCATTATAATTGCTAGTATTTTTGGTATGAATCCGGTTAGAGGTGGAAGTCCGGCCAAGGAAATTAATAGAATTGAAATTAGTAGTTGGGTAATTGGCGAAATTAGTATAATTTTTCTTAGTTGCTTAGAGGTTGTGAGGTTTATTGTGTTGAGAAGTATAAATAGTGGGATGATGAGGGAGCAGTAAATTGTAAAGTATAATAATGATATTATTGGTTTGTTTAGTAGTATAAATCTTATTATCCATCCTAAGTGACCAATAGAGGAGTAGGCTATAATGGATCGTAACTGTCTTTGATTTATTCCCATAATTCCCCCAATCAAGGCATTTATTCCGGCTATTAGTATAATCAGGGAATTGAGGGATTGTTTAGTAAAAAAAACTAGAATTATTAATGGTGCTAGTTTTTGTCAAGATGAGAGAATTGTACAGGAGATTCATGAGATAGAAGATATTACAGAGGGGTATCAAAAGTGACATGGAGCGCTCCCAAGTTTTAGGAGTACAGATACTATTAGGATAGGTGCAATTAGGGTTGGGATGGGTGTATAGGGGGATCATATTATAATAGATGATGTTAAAAGTAGGGCAGATCCTAGAGCTTGTGCTAGGAAGTACTTAATGGAGCCCTCAGTTTCTTGATTTGATTTGGATGATATTAAGATTGGAATAAAACTTAAGAGGTTTAGCTCTATTGAAGCCCATAAGAATATTCAGTTTGTTCTAGATAGGGCTATTATGGTTCTTGTAATTAGGGTTGATATGGCTAATATCGTTGCTGGTGACCATATAAATCTCATAAGATTATGGAGGAGTTGAACCCCCTTATAAAGGTTAGAAGCCCATATTTAGCCCGGCTAATCTGTTAAGTAGATCAGTCTAGTGATCCCTCGTTTCATTCGTGGATTAGTCCCACAATAAGAATAATAATAAATAGTATGCAGGTTACTAGGATGTGGGTAGCATAGTAGGTTATTAGTATGGTTGGTACTGGTATTAGTAATACAATTTCGATGTCAAATACGATGAAGATAATAGCTAAAAGGAAAAATCGCATTGAGAACGGAATACGTGCAGTGTTTTTTGGGTCAAATCCGCATTCAAATGGCGTCGATTTTTCACGGTCTTCAGTTGATCGGGCAGCTAGGAGGTTGGCTGCCACTAGGACGACTGTTGGAATTAGTAAGCAGATAATAAATATTGAGGTGGCTTGATTCATTAACTAGAAATAGTAATATATTATCTCTTGATTAAAAGTCAAGTGCTTCTCAAGCTCTCTAGTCAGGCATAGGGAGTGCAGCTCCTTATTTAACGTCATCAGAGTTATCCGTTCATCCGGCGCTATGCCTATATTAGTATAATTATTGGTAGTACTAATATTAGGCAGGTTAGTGATAGAGGCAAAAATCTTTTTCATGTTAAATTTATTAAGTGATCATATCGTATACGTGGGAAGGTTGCTCGCACTCAAACGAATAGTATTGCTAGGAAGATTGTTTTGAGCAGTAGTAGTGTGTCAGATATAAATATGTTGGGCATTCTTATAAATACGATTCTAGTGAACAATCTTATTACTAAAATGTTTATATATTCGGCCATAAAAATTATTGCAAATAATCCTCTTCTGTATTCAATGTTAAATCCTGATACTAGCTCTGATTCACCCTCTGCGAAATCGAAGGGTGTTCGGTTTGTCTCCGCCAAGTTTGTGATAAATCAGGTAACAGTTATTGGTATTAATATTAATAAGATTCATGAGTATATTACTATTTTAGTGAAATCTATTGTTAGAATTAGTACGAGTGCTCTCAGTAGAATTAGAGATATTCTTACTTCGTATGAGATTGTTTGTGCAACCCCACGCAATGCCCCTAGTAGGGCATATTTAGAGTTTGATCTCCATCCGGCAATGAATGTAGAGTATACATTTATACTTGAAACACATAAGAAGTATAGTACCCTAAATTGTAGAAAGTAAGATTGGTGGGAATGTGGGTAGATTGCCCATATTAGTAGTGCTAGGATTAGGGCTATGGTGGGAGCAACTATGAATGGGGCTTTATTAGATGGGGTTGGTTTAGCTTGTTCTTTTACAAATAGTTTGATGGCATCAGAAAATGGTTGGGGAATTCCCATTAATCCTACTTTATTTGGTCCTTTTCGTAGGTGAAAATAGCCGAGAAATTTGCGTTCTATTAGTGTATAGAATGCTATGGCCACTAAGGCTATAACTAGACTTAGTAGAATAGATGTGAAGAATGCGATGCTCATATAACAAGAGAGGTTACTCATAAACAGGGTTTAAACCTGTGGCACTATTCTGCCATCTTGTCAGGTTTGAGAACGAGTTGAACGTTTTTGTAGATGTTCAAAATCTATTGTTTCCAAAACTTCAAACCGTCACTGAGATTCTCTCTTACCAAGTGCAAGTTGGTGGTTCTAAATAAACTAAGTCACAATTAGTGTGTGGTTTGATCCCATAAATTGATCCTAAGTCAATTGCACTATTCTGCCAACACACTTGTATAGTATATAGTGAGTGTTGTTTATTGTTATTTACATTTATTCTTTAATATAATAATTATTCTACCCAGGTCCTTTCGTACTAGGGGTAGAGTTGGGGAGTCGAGGATAGAAGCTAACCTGGCTTACGCCGGTCTGAACTCAGCTCATGTAGGGATGTTACTGGTTGAACAAACCATCTTTATATAACTTTTGCGCTATTATAGATACCCTAAGCCAACATCGAGGTGCCAAACCCCACTGTTGATAAGGACTCTTGAGTGGGATTAGCCTGTTATCCCTAAGGTAGCTTGTTCTTGTGATCTTTAAAGGGTCAGTTATTTGATTAATGTATCTTTTAAAATATGGGTGATTATTTTGCCCTGGGTCGCCCCAACCGAATATTATTATAGTGTGACTCTATAAATTAAATTAAGCTCTATAGGGTCTTCTTGTCCTTCGAGTGTATCTACCTTTCTTCAGGTAGAGAATAATTTTTAGTTTACTAATTGAGACAGTATTTATTTCGTTAACCCTTTCATTCTAGCCTACAATTAATAGGCAAGTGATTATGCTACCTTTGCACGGTTAGGATACCGCGGCCGTTGAACAGTGTCACTGGGCAGGTATTATCTCATATGTTATTCGTGAGACAATGTTTTTGTTAAACAGTCGAAATAGTAGTTTGCCGAGTTCCTTAATTAGTTATTATTTATAAGTTTGTTGTAATTTCTGGTTATTTGATATTATGTTTATTAATACTTATTTTTACATAGTATGGACGGGTAAATGAGTTTCCCCAGTATTTCAACTTTCCTTCACATGTTACATTATGTATTATATCAATTTCTATTACGGTAAAGTATTTTTGTTGGCTGATATTAAGCCTATTTGTAAGAGTAGATTTGGTGTAGTATTGTTTAGATTACTGGGCTTGTCCTCAATAATGTTACACTATAATATTAATTATATGTTTTAATGTATAATGTTTGTTGAAAACCAGCTATGTTCTTGTGCGGATGGTATGTAGCCTCTGTTAAACTGTCTTTTAAAGCTTTTTCTACAGTTACTAATGGGTTCTTAACAGCAGTTTAACATCTCACTTAGAATTCGGGATTTTTGTGTTTAATTGATTTCTTGTAAAACCATAATGCACAAGGTACAGTTGTTAAAAATTACTATTATTTATTGTTGTTTCCATTTCTGTACTTTTCTATATTGATGTTAGTTGTTTGTATTATAAATTAGTTTTAAGATGCGATTGCGTGGGGCGGCGTAAGTATCAACTTTATTTTTAGTGTAAGTAAAAAGCATTATATATGCTATACTCCGACAGGTGCAATTTCCATTACACCTACTTTGTTACGACTTATCTAGCCTTTAGGGTAGAGTGACGGGCGATGTGTGCATGTCTTAGATATTAATTCATTTTTTTAACTTGTAAATTGATTACGGCCAAGTCCACTTTCGTAAGATTTTTTATTTCTTAGTTGATAGTCTATTTTGGGGTTGTAACCCATCATCACCTTCTCATCGGCTGCACTTTGACCTGATGTATATGAGTTATAATCATAGTGGCGTACTTTCTTTTAGAGGTATGCTTACAACGGCAGTACACATGCTGGATGTCAAAAGAAGGTTGGATATACGTGGATTATCGAGTTATGAGACAGGTTCCCCTGGTTTTATAAGACACCGCCAAAATCTTTGAATTTTAAACTATTGTTCGTAATATTCAACTGTTGTTTATGTCATGAATAGATGGGTATCTAATCCATGTTTTAGTTCATGATTTCATTATTATTGGGTAGATGTGAGTCAGGAATTTTAAAAATTAGACTTTTGTTATTATTTAAGCTACCATTAATTTAGTTTATATTGTATTAACTTGGGCTTGTCGTCTAACCGCGGCAGCTGGCACGAATTTTGCCAGCCCTTATGCCATACTCTTTTCTTGAGTTTTCAAATTGAAAAGTGTTATCTACTGTGGCGCCCTACTATATTAAGAACTCTTAATATAGTTATAAAATCTTTTAGATGGGGAATTAGTGCGGGAGTAATGTGCTTTACATGTATGTTGGTTGGCAAAAGTTAATTTCTCAGTCAGAATCAAACTGTTAGTAGGAGAGAGAATCTCTTTTTCGGGGTATGAACCCGCTAGCTTGAATAGCTTATCCTACTAGGCACTAGTATCAATGTACTCCTTTAAATCTGCAATTTAATGTTGTTATTCAACTATGGTGCCAGCATCAGTTGGTGATGGTTTCAGGCTTAGTAATGAGTATCACTACTGGAATTAGGTGTATTAGCATCAGGGAAAAATCTTTGGGCTTTACATTTATTAGTGAGTTGGTTGAGGTTGTAGATGTCCCGTGATTTATAGATGTAAACATGTAAAGCGAGTATGCTGCAGTGGAAAATCTAACTAGTCTGAGTAATAAGATTCTTCATCTGGTTGCTGATATAATTGAGGTAATTAGTATAATTTCTCTTAGAAGGTTGATGGTTGGCGGAGCGGCCATGTTACTGGCAGTGAATATGAACCATCACATTGTTAGTGTCGGTATTAGTGCTATAAGCCCCTTAGTCATGTAAAGTCTTCGCGTCGATGTGATTTCATAGTTTATATTTGCTATTACGAATAGTGCTGAAGATCTTAAGCCGTGAGCAATTATTATAGTTAGAGAGGCTTGCATCCCTCAGGTGGAGTTGGAGTTTATTCCTGCAACAACTAATCCTATATGTCCCACAGATGAGTAGGCAATTAGGGACTTCAGGTCTGTTTGACGTATGCAGATTAGTCTCGTTACAACTGCTCCAACCAGTGCTACCCTTACTATTACGGAGGAGAGGTATTTTAGCATGTGGCTAAATAGGTATGATATACGTAGCAGGCCGTACCCGCCCAATTTGAGGAGAATAGCTGCTAAGATTATAGATCCAGCAATGGGTGCCTCTACATGTGCTTTGGGTAGTCAGAGGTGTGTTGTAAATATCGGCAGTTTAACCAAAAATCCGCCTAGCGTTATTAATCATGCAATTGTTGCTAGGGGGAAATCGGTTGGAAATGATATGGATATAAATATCGGTATGTGGGTTGTTTTAGAGGTCCTGTAGATTTTACAAAGGGCTACGAGTATTGGTAAGGACGCGGTAACTGTATAAATTATAAGATATATTCTGGCTTGTAGGCGTTCTGGTTGATAGCCCCATAACATAATTAGTGCTATGGTGGGGACTAAGGATGCCTCAAATCAAATATAAAATATGAAAATGTTAGAAGCGTTAAAGCATAGTAGTAGAATAGTGGCTAGTATTAGTGTATTTACTGTAAAGAGTTTTGGGTGTGTATTGGTTACGTAGATTTTTGTACTGGCAAGGATTATTATAGCTGCAACCCAGATAGTTAGAATTGATAGGGAGGTGGTTAACATGTCTCTAGCGGAAAAGGTTGTTATTATGGTGTAGGGTATCGAATTTATAATTGTGGCTGAATAGATGGTTGTTAATATAATTAGTGTTAATAAGGTAACTCATATGTAGGATTTGGTTATTGTCGGGAGTAGGAACATTGAGATTGTAATTAATGTGATTTTTAACATTTGGTAGAAGTTAGTGATTTTAACATGTCATTTCCACAAGATCGCGATATTGATACTATTAGTCCTAGTCCGAGTCTAGCCTCACATGCCCCAAAAGTCAATAAAATTACTGTTATGGCGGTATTGGCAGCTCTTGAATTTATTAGGATGAGAGGTACAAAGAGTACTAACCTTAATGTGATTCCCTCTAGGGATAGGAGAGTTATTAGAAAGTGGGTCTGGTTGAATAGTATATTTGTTATGGCTAGAATGGGGAGTAAACATATGATTGTTAGTGCCGTGTTATTCATAGAATTGAGGGTCACCCTTTCTTCGACTTACAAGGTCGCTGCTTATTATGTTAGCTTTCAATTCCTCAGATAGCGCATTTAGCGATCGTTGACACCCAAGGTCAGTATTTTAATAAACTACTATCTGGTGTGTAATACTTTATATATTTTTAGCATGAAAAGCTAAGGTGTTTTATTTACACTATACACACTATTTAGGGAGATTCCTCATTTTATCTTCTTCAGAGATGTGCTTTAAGTTAAGCTACCTAAATATAGCAGTGCTAAAACTACTAGTGTTAAGATTGAGGATATCATGAGGTAATTTACCGGCTTTGTGTTAAATGCTTTTATTATTAAATTGGACGCTAGGAATCTAGATCTTGTTATGCCTTGCCCCCCTAAAGTCTCTAGTCAGGATTGGTCCAGGGATTTTAGGTAGTTGTGGGAGATATATATTGGAACTTTTATAGTAAATTGTGAGGACAGTGGTACTAAAAATCATATAAGGCAGGATGCATAGTGTGTTATTGGAATTAATATTATCGCGGGTAACTGTTTTACTTGTTGGGTGTTTGTATTTCATGCTGTAAGAAGTCCTAAAATTACCATTACCATGGGCATAGTTTTTATTGTTGTGGTTATGGTTATAGGCTCCTGATTTATGGGTATAATTCAGATTAGTGCGGCTCCAGAAATAATTGATATAGAGGATAAGATTAATATGGGGGAGGTTAAGGATTTGTCCTCTTGTAATTGGATAAAAGGTCTACAATTTGATGGGCCCCAGATAGTTGTTAATCTGAATCGCATTGTGTAGAATGATGTGAGTCTAACTGTAAATAGAATAATAATTAGTATGGTTAAGTTCTGTGTGTAGAAGATTGAGGATTCCACAATTATATCTTTTGAGTAAAATCCTGATATAAATGGTGCGCCACATAGAGCTATATTTGCTAGTATAAAGCATGATGACGTTGTTGGTATTTGAGTAGTAATATTTCCTATTCATCGGAGGTCCTGACTATGTATGTGTCTGTGAATTAGTGTCCCAGCACAAATGAATAATAGGGCTTTGAATAGTGCATGGGTAACTATGTGAAAATATGCGAGATTTACTATGCCTAGACCCATAGCAGCCATTATTATTCCTAGCTGCCTTAGTGTTGATAGGGCGATAATCTTTTTTATATCGCATTCGGTTATTGCTCTTAGTCCAGCTATGGTGGTTGTGCAGACTGCAATTAGAAGTAATAGTTGATTAAATCAGGTGGTTGATCTAAGGAATGGGTAAAATCGAATGAGCAGGAAGACACCGGCTGTAACTAGAGTGGATGAGTGTACTAGTGCTGAGACTGGTGTTGGGGCAGCCATGGCTGCCGGTAACCATCTTGAGAATGGTATTTGGGCTCTTTTTGTTATGGCTGCTAATAGAATGGCACCTGTCTGCCAGGAGAATATATTAGTCTCCCATATATGAATAATGTTTCATTGTCCTTGGTTTAGTGTTCAGGCAATTGATAGTAGTAGTATAACGTCACCGATGCGATTTGTTAGCGCAGTGATTATTCCGGCAGCAAGGGACTTTGGGTTTTGATAGTAAATTACTAGAATGAATGATACCAGCCCCAATCCGTCTCATCCCAGCAATAGAATTATAAGGTGCGGGAAGAAGATCAGTATATTTATAGATAGTACAAATAGTAGCACTAGTACTGTGAAGCGATCAATAAATTTGTCGTCTTTTATGTAGGTGGTAGAGAATTGTAGTACATTTGCTGAGATTAATAGGACGGTGGAGGCAAATATAGTGCCAACAGGGTCTAGGATAATTGTTATTATAATTGGTGTTGAGGAGATGTTAAATAGTGTTCATTCAATTAATGTGGTTCTGTTTCCCAGTATTATATAAATAGATAGGGGGGCTATTAATACGAAGAGTGCCCATATTAATATACTAGCTTGTTTATGAATCTTAAATTGTATGGACATGGAAAAAGAGTATTTATACATTTCTGAATCCACAGCTCAGCGGTTTTTGTAACCTATCTTTATCTGTTAAGTTTCTAGGGTATTTTAATGTTAGTAGTAATTCCGACAGCGGGGCGCATTAAATTTTATCTACATTTCTGAATCCACAGCTCAGCGGTTTTTGTAACCTATCTTTATTACTATGAAATTTTGGCCCCTGCTGAAGTTTCCCGATAAGAGTTGCAATTACCCAACTTTTCTTCGTAAATTGGTGTTGATTGTGTAAATAGTTTATTGTGCCTGAATCGGCTATACTGTTTTTTTGAAAAAAAAAATTCTAGTTTTCTTAAATTTCATGCATTTAAACAACCTTTTGCACTTAAAATCGGTGAAAATTTTGGTGTTTGTGGTTACCCTATTCACTTGGTTTTTGCCTCACTGCGTATTTTGGGGCTCTTGCACTTATACCCCCCCTCACCTATTGCCTATGTATATATATATATATATATTAATATAATATATATATATATATATATATATCTTAATATTATATATATAATTATATATATAATAAATAGATATTGATATGCTATGTTAATATATTACATATATGAGTATATATAAACTTATTGTAATATACTAACAAAAAAAAACAATGCGGGTGGTCGCTCTTACTGGGCCGAAACCGGTATGCATTTAAATGCTATTGTTTAGTGTGCGTGATCATCTGAGTATAGTGACAGGAGGAGACAAAAAGTGTAGGCTTGAATTAAGCAAATGGCGAATTCAAATAGTACATAGCCTAGTGTGGTGAGAATCAGTATGGTTGTTCCGAACATTCTTGTGAATCAGGCAGAAGCACAATAAATACCTGCCAGTCTTAGTACAATGTGGCCAGCTCTTATATTGGCGGCAAGACGGAATGAAAGGGTTAGGGGTCGCACTACGATTCCAGTTGTTTCGATGATTACTAGAAATGGATTTAGTCAGTCAGGTGCCCCATCCGGCAATAGGTGAGCAATTGTTTTTTTTGGTCTTAGAGACGCACTAGATAGGATGAATCTTAGTCATATTGGAAATCCGAGAGAGAGGGTGAAGATTAGGTGTCTTGATGTTCTGAAGGTGTAGGGTACTATTCCCATTAGATTAATTAAGATTAGGATAATGAATGTTGATGAAATAATTGATGAGGCACCCTTTAACTGATATGTAAATGTTCGTCTTAGTTGGGTGAAGATGGTTGATTTTAGCGGAGTAATAAAGGTTGACTGTCGGGTATTAATTATTCAATACCCGGTTTGGATTAGTAACACTAATGCTATGTTTATAATTATAAAGATAGAATTTGACGGAAATAGTGCATTGTATATGCACGGGTCAAAGGATGAGAAGATGTCTGGTATCATAGCAAGACTTAGAATGTGTCTGTTGAAAACTTTGAAGGTTTTTAGTTTAATTTAACTTAAAGTCTTAGCGTTTGCACAGGCTATCTCATATGTTTATGGATAGGGGGTTTAAAATAAAGTATAGGAAGTATAGGGATGTGAATGTCTGTCCGATAGTGATGTAGGGGTCTTCTACGGGACGTCCGCCAATTCATGTGAGGATTAGTCAAGAGGTGGCGAGAATTCAGAATAGAAGTTGATTTAGGGGGTAAAATCTTAGTCTTCGTTTATTTCTTATGGTGGTCAGTGGTATGATGAATATTACTACAATTGCAGCAAATAGGGCCAAGACTCCGCCAAGTTTGTTTGGAATTGATCGTAAGATAGCATATATTCATAAGAAGTATCATTCAGGTTTGATGTGAATTGGTGTTACTAATGGGTTGGACATCAGAAAATTTTCTGGGTCTGTAAAGAGGTTTGGCTCAAATAGCACCATACATGAAAGCCCCGTAATAGCAATTATGTAGCCTAGGCCGTCTTTGATTGAGTAGTAGGAATGAAACGGAATTCGCTCAGAGTCAGCGTTGATTCCGATTGGGTTATTAGACCCTGTTTGATGGAGAAATATAATGTGTAGGATTGTGGCCCCAATAATAATGAATGGTAGAATAAAGTGGAATGAAAAGAATCGGTTGAGTGTAGCATTGTCTACGGCGAACCCGCCCCAGATTCACTCTACTAAAGATTTTCCGATATAGGGGATAGCTGAGAATAGGTTAGTAATTACAGTAGCACCTCAAAATCTTATTTGTCCTCATGGGAGTACGTATCCTGTAAAGGCTGTAGCTATTGTTAAAATAAATAGAAGTACTCCAATGTTTCATGTTTCGTGTAGGTTGAAGGAGCCATAGTAAAGTCCGCGCCCCGCATGTAAATAAATAAATAGAAAGAATATAGATGCTCCGTTTGCGTGGATGGATCGAAGCAGTCACCCATAGTTTACATCTCGAGAAATGTGTGCTACTGACGAGAAGGCTATTTCAATGTTTGGGGAGTAATGTATTCTTAGGAATAAGCCTGTGGCAATTTGAATAACTAAGCATAATCCTAAGAGAGATCCATAATTTCATCAGATGGAGATGTTGTTTGGGGCGGGTAGGTCGATTAAGGAACTGTTAATGATTTTAATAGCTGGGTGGGTAGTACGAATGGGTTTAAACATAGTTGAAGGGACGCAAGGGTCCTTTCGATCGGCTGGTTAGCTTGACTACAATTACTATGGTTAGAAGGAGGACTAAGGCTAGCATAATAATAATAGATGCGGTGTTTGTGGAGTATAGATACATGGTGTCTTGATGTATCTCTTGTGGGATGGAAATTTTTGTTTTTGTGATTAAGGCTACTACTGTTAGTGTAACTAGTGTTATAAGTAGGTATACAATATTTCTGGTTGTTGGCATTTGTTGATTAGGGGTTAAGGCCAGAAAATATGCAAATATTACCAACATTCCACCAACATAAATTAAAAATACTAGAAATGCGTATCAGGATCTTATAGACGCAGCCAGGGTTGCTGATAAGAGAAGGGCTATAGCCAGAATGTTAATTCCTAATATAATCGGTGTTGTTGATAAGTGGAGTATTATAGTTGATGTTGTTATTAAAATTAAATATATTATTAATATCATTTATAATGAAAAGAGTTGAACTTAATCTTCGGGTTTCAAAGACCCGTGTGCACCATACACTAGATTATAAAGAGCCTCATCAATAGATACATAAGTATAAGCAGATTCATACAACATCCACAAAGTGTCAGTATCAGGTTGCCGCCTCGAACCCAAAATGATGTCCATCTGAAAAGTGGTGTATTAGTGTTCGTAGTAGGCAAATTAGTAGGAATCTAGATCCAATTAATACATGCAGGCCATGAAATCCTGTAGCGACGAAGAAAGTTGTTCCATATACTCTGTCTGCAATTGTGAAGGGCGCTGCAACGTACTCGCCCGCTTGAAGAATGGTGAAATAGGCCCCAAGCATAACTGTTAAGGTTAGGGCTTGAATGGCATTTATTCGTTCGCCACTTATAAGTCTATGGTGGGCCCAAGTAACTGTCACTCCAGATGCTAGAAGCACCGCAGTATTTAGTAGGGGTACACTAAATGGGTTAAGGGGCCTAATCCCTGTTGGTGGTCACGAGCAGCCAATTTCCGGCGTAGGTGCTAAAGAACTGTGGAAAAATGCTCAAAAGAAGGCAAAAAAGAATATTACTTCTGATGTAATAAATAGGATTATACCTCAACGTAGGCCACCAGAAACAGGTCCAGTGTGATGGCCTATGTAGGTTCCTTCACGAACTACGTCGCGTCATCATTGGTATATGGATATAATAATTAGAAGGATTGCGATAAGAAAACAGGTTATACCATAGCCGTGGAATCATCTCGCAAGGCCAATTGCTAGTGTGAAGGCTCCCAGTGAGGATGTCAGGGGTCAAGGTCTATATTCTACTAAGTGAAATGGTTGTCGAATCATTGTGTTTTTTACTATTAATCTTCCTACTTGGAAGGTAGGTGTACTCACATATACTAAAAACACACAAGAGGGTAATTCCCGTGTATAAATTTACAGTTTATTGTTTAATCTCAACCATCTTGCAAAGTTCAGCATCACGGTAGTTGACTCACTTTTATTTTTCTAGGGGAGTCTGTTTCAAATGTGTGCAGATTAGTTCATCAGATATTAGAGGTAAATAATATTAAGATAGCTCAGAAAAAAATGATTGCTGTGATTCATCTTATGGGGGATAGGTGTGGCATGGAAATACACCAGGTGGCAACTAAGCCTCGACAAGGCATTATTATTATTTAACTAGCATTTCTATTAATTAAAGCTTGAAATTCATTTTATGAAAGATTTACTATCTACAACTTCTATTGCGATTGGTATAAATGAGTGATTGGCACCACAAATTTCTGAGCATTGGCCATAAAATACGCCTGGGTGCCTGGTAGTAAATCCGATCTGGTTTAGTCGTCCAGGTACGGCATCTACTTTAACTCCTAGAGATGGAACGGTTCATGAGTGTAATACATCTGCTGCTGTAATTAATATTCGGATTTCTAGTTGTATGGGTACAACGATTCGATTGTCAACTTCTAGTAGTCGGAAATCTCCTGGTATTAAGTCTCTAGTTTGTACCATGTATGAGTCCATTTCTACATTTATGAAGTCTGTATATTCATATCTTCAATATCATTGATGTCCGATAGTTTTTACGGTTAGTGATGGGTTTCTGACTTCATCTGTAATGTATAGAATTCGAAGCGATGGGAGAGCCAGTACGAGTAGAATGAGGGCAGGTAGAATTGTTCAGACGGTTTCAATTGTCTGAGCTTCTAAAATATATCGATTAACATACTTATTGATTATTAGTGCAGTTAGTGCATATCCAACTACTGTTAATACTAGGGTTAGGATAATTAATGTGTGATCGTGGAATGAAATTAGTTGCATTATTACTGAAGATGCTGCGTCTTGAAATAGAATTTGTCCTCAATGTGGCATGCTAAGTGAGCTATATAGTAGCATGGGCCTAATTAACAGATAGGTGCCTTTGGCTTTCACTTAAGTTATTAATTGGGATATGTAATAATTCCAGTCTCTCTAAGATTGTGAAAATCTAGTGGGAGGGTGGTGTCAACTCATTCTATGGCTGTGGCTAGATGTGGGCTTGCAATTACTCTGCGCTGTGCAGCAAATGCTTCCCATAAGATGAAAATGAATAGTATTAGAGCTACAAATGATAGAAGTGATCCCAGAGATGAAACTACGTTTCATTTTGTAAAGGCGTCTGGATAGTCTGAGTATCGCCGCGGCATACCGCTAAGGCCTAAAAAGTGTTGAGGGAAGAAGGTTAAATTTACTCCTAAAAATATTAGGAAGAATTGAGCATTTGCTCAGCGGGTGTGGAGGGTTAGTCCGGCCAATAGTGGGAACCAGTGTGTAAATGCTGCGAAGATGCCGAATACAGCGCCCATTCTAAGTACGTAGTGGAAATGTGCTACTACGTAGTAAGTATCATGTAGGATAATATCCAGGGAAGAGTTAGATAAAATGATCCCAGTGATTCCTCCAGTAGTAAATAAGAAGATAAATCCTAGGGCCCATAATATTGGGGTTTCATATTTAAATTTAGATCCATGTAGTGTAGCTAATCAGCTAAATACTTTGATTCCTGTGGGAACGGCGATAATTATTGTTGCTGCTGTAAAGTATGCACGTGTATCAACGTCTAGCCCAACGGTAAATATGTGGTGTGCCCAGACAATAAATCCTAGGATGGCAATGCCCAATATGGCGTAAATTATACCAAGAGCGCCAAATGGCTCTAGTTTTGCTGTGTAGTGGGTCACGATGTGTGAAATTGCACCAAATCCAGGTAAAATTAAAATATACACTTCTGGGTGTCCAAAGAATCAGAATAAGTGTTGATATAGAATTGGGTCGCCACCTCCAGCGGGGTCAAAGAAGGATGTATTTAGATTTCGGTCTGTTAGTAATATAGTAATAGCACCGGCTAATACGGGAAGCGACAATAGTAGAAGTACTACAGTAATTACTACGGCTCAAACAAATAGTGGAATTCGTTCTAAGCGTAGCCCTGATCATCGTATGTTAATTACTGTAGTGATAAAGTTAATGGCACCTAAAATTGATGAGGCACCCGCTAAATGTAGTGAGAAAATTGCAAGGTCTACAGAGGGACCTGCATGTGCTATGTTTCTTGCTAAAGGGGGGTAAACTGTTCATCCGGTACCAGCCCCCTTTTCAACAGCCGCAGACCTTACTAATAGAATTAAGGATGGCGGCAAAAGTCAAAATCTTATGTTATTTAGACGTGGGAATGCTATGTCGGGGGTTCCTAGTATAAGTGGGAGCAGTCAGTTTCCAAAACCTCCAATAAATACTGGCATCACTAGAAAGAAAATTATTAGAAATGCGTGTGCTGTTACAATTGTGTTGTATAGCTGATCTCTTCCAAGGAAGGATCCAGGTTGTCTTAATTCAATACGAATAAGAAGTCTTATTCCGGCTCCAATTATTCCGGCTCAAATTCCTAGAATGAAGTATAGGGTTCCAATATCTTTATGGTTTGTAGAATATAGTCATCGCAT